TCTGAGAGGCGATCCTTGCAATCTAAACTTAATGCTCGCCACCGATTGATGAAGTCCACTACTGGTTCATCTTTCCTTTGCTTGGTGTTCGTCAACTCCATCATACTCACTGTACGACGAGTGCTGTAAAAACGGTTAAGGAATTCACCTTCAAGTTGCTCCCAACTATCGATTGACTCAGGCTCTAAATCTTTTTTTTTTTTTGATTCTATGTATTATTCTCATTATGCACATAAGGGAGGAGCCGTATGAGGTGAAATTCTCACGTACGGTTCTGGAACGGAGATTCTTTCAATTGAATGACGACCGTAACGGATGTCGGCTCAATCCGAAGGAAATTACGCGGAAGCTTTGCAGAATTATTATGAAGCTATGCGACTAGAAATTGATCCCTATGATCGAAGTTATATACTCTATAATAAATGCTCTTTTTTCCCTAATTCGTTTTGTTTGAGAAGCTGTGATCGGAACTTCTTTCGCTTTGAACGACTCCGGTCCTATTGAATCTCTTGCCGCGGCTAGTCTCTTTGTAGTAGTAATAGCGGGAGGGGGGAACTCTTTTGAAAGAAGAAAGGATTTGGTCTCAATAAAAGAGCCTATGAAAAGAAAAGAAAATGGAATTGAAAGTTCCTTGCCTTAGACTTCGAGTTGACAGAGAGGAATGACAGAACTCTTGGCCTTACGAGACGCGGGCAACTTTGCTATTCAAAGGGATAGAAGTAAGAAAATGTTGGAAGAGATAGACCTCTTTCGCTTAGTTGGATTACGGGCCTTTGTGAAGGTGACCTTCTTTCGGGCGAGAGGCTCACCGCGGGTGCCGTAGTCAAGAGAGAATCCTTTATGTTCTGTTACCGGTCTAGTGCGCTAGTGCAATTATAGAAAGATTCCTTTTCAGAGGCCACTAAAAGCCCTTTTATGGCACGTTTACCCCCTTCCAGGGGTTCTGTTAACACGAGGGGTTTTAAACGTCGCATTTCAGCTTCCAGAGACCGCTCTCTCATTGGGATTGGGAAGGGTCGAGTCTTTTTCTGAGTCGTGAATCTCCTCGGTACTTGAACTTGATTCTTTAAAGCCGGGAACTCCATTCAATTAGCCGGGCATAAGCTCTCCCCTTGCTTAGCTCCTTTTTGTAAAGCGCAAAAGCTAAAGCGCTACATAGAGCTCTTTTATTATAGGGCGAGGAGTCTGCTTCCTAAATCCCATTTTAGAGGGCAGGTATCACGCTCTATACGATTGTCAGCTAAGTAAATAGATGGGGCAGATGAAGAAAGAAAGCGCTTTGAAAGTCGTAAACCACACGAAATCAGGCTTCACCTTAGCTACTAAGAGGCTTCCTCTGGCAACGACTTTCATTTTTCCAAAGATTGAATTCTTACCGGCATACGCTAGGAGCATCACTCTGACGCTAGGAGCTTTCTTTCTTCCCCTTGTTAGCAATCCTCTTTGGTTTCTTACATGACAGCTTTCGAAGCAAGCTAGTCAAGCAATAACAGCGGGATCAGGGAATGTGAACTCAGACAGTACGGGAAGAGCCACCCTTTTCCTCTCAAGCGAGAGCAGCTGAAAGGAAGTGACGGAAGCCAGCTAGAAGCTTAAGTGAATCTCTTTGGCGAGGTCAAGAATCCGTCTATTCAACGGGGCTATTAGAGAAGTAAAGGGTAGAAAAATCTTCCTTCAGTAAGTAAGGTCCATGGATTCGTGTGAGTGGCTTTGTCTTTCGTGAGCGTAGGCAGTAAAGGAGCACGTATGCGCAGGTGCCGGGGTGAAAGCTCAATCCAAGACATGAAAGCGGAATCACAACTGTCAAAGTAAGTAGGTCAATGCCAATGAAAAAAGACATGGTTTAGCTTAGTCTAGTCCTAAGGAAAGCAAATGACATAGAATAAGATGTCATCTCATGTCCTCTTTAAATGGGGCACGAAGGCTAAAAGAAAAAGTAAGGTGCGAAGGGCACTCCTTAAACCGCTTTCTAGTTGAAGATGGAGGTGAGGGAAGACAGAAGGAATAGCATAATTAGTAACCTCTTGCAGCATTCTTCTTGTATTAGTTAGAAATAAGACTAGAAAAAGAGAATTCCTTTTGGTTAAGATAAAGATTAATGGATAGAAAGATTCATGGGTCGAAGCGAAAGGAGCTCAGCTCAGGGGCCTGTGTGCCTTGTTTCCAAGATCCGGTGGATAGCTTTCATATTCCCTAGGGCTTTCATTCAGATGGAGGGGCAGTCTGAATTCATCAACCAAAGATGAAAGTAAGAGAGGCAATTCTTAAGATTCTTTGATCCCGAAAGCCCAACACTCGGCCTAGGAATTCTTGTCCGAACCTTCCATCCGTAAGCCAATCAATCGAAAAGACAAGTCGGCCATCATTCGACACCTTCCACCGATAAAGCATGCTATCAAAGGAAAGAGTCACCCAAGAAGGCATTTCCAACCAAAACTTCACCTGTCGCAGAACCGTAACCCATCACTTGGCCTCTCCATGAATGTGCATGCCTAGATCTTCGTCATTCTCTTCCACCGAAAGCAAGAATGGCATAATCAATCGCATCTGCAACCGAAACCCAAGCTGGCGAATAAGCAAGTGATTGGTCTTTTTTAGTCTTTATTAGCTTGATCGGCAACTGGGACACAAACGAAGGAGCTTTTAGAATGACTTCAATTGGCACACACAACATTACCCCAACTCTTCCTTAGCCTCTTAGACTGCCTTGCCTGACCTTGAGCTCTTCGCTTCGTGCCTTACTTCTGCTCTAACGAGAACTCTAAGATGAGGGAGTTAGAAGTCGGATTTGAAGCTGGACTTTCCCTATATGACATTTCTTTAAAGTCCGCTTCGAAGCTTCCAGGTTTACTTGTTTTATATTATGGTTATAGAGAATAACTCGGTCCCTTGCTTCCATTAGTCAGGCGCAGGGATCTCATCTCTTTAGCTAGAATTATTCCTTTTGCATATATATCTCGTCGATAAAAAAGAAATGATTTTACTTTCCCGTAGCTTTCTTCAAAACTCTTTCTTTTCTCTTTTCTTCTCACCTCATAGTTTTGAAATGAATGTCTTTTTTCTTCTTGCTTCGCCTTCGCACAGAAGAACGAAAGGAGAAATCAATGCTCTAACGCCGGGATATCTCACGTGTCCGATAACGAGAACGTCAGCTATGGCCTTAGGTCATCTTTCTGTTCAAGCAAACTACGGGGCTTTTAGTTTCGTTTCATCTAGTCTGTATGCAAAGAAAACGAGCATAAAAAAGGACTCCGTTACGTTAAGGGTATCGAGGTTGACTGGTTGTCTATCTAGGTGAGTATCGAACATGGTCTCTTTCTACCGCTTGTGAAAGCATTCCTTCCAAATAAAATGTTTCGAGGCCCAATCGTCGGCCAGCTCCACAACAAGGAGGTTTTGTTACCGCCAGTTGCTGGATGGTTTCATTACGATGAATGAAGGAATCCATCCATTCATTGCATTTCTCTATCTCAGGAGTCGGGTTTATCGAGTTCGATATGGTGAAAGTGGGTTCTGGTCTCTTTTCGATTGCTTTACAAAGGGGAACAAAAAGAAAAGCCCTATACACCAAAAGTAAAAAGGGGAAATCCCTTGATCAGGTCTTGAATGAGACCGAAGGTAAGGAGACCCCCCCTAATGAAAAAAGGGCTAAAAAAAAAAGAAGTAATTTCGTATATAAAGATATGGGTTTCCGGGTTTAGATCGAAATGGAATCCCCGAAAACCAGGGCTGGAGTATTAGACTTGTTCTGCTTCGATAGAGGCACTGTAACCGTAAGTGGAATAACAATCATTCGGCCGATTGCTCTTATCCTTCCTTCGCTGACACAGAAGAGAGAGAGCACTCCCCAAGCCAAGGTGCCAAAGAGAAGATGCGAAAGCTAGTCTATCAGAAGGAGAAAGCGAGGGAGTGAGATTTTAGGTTTCATTAGGGTAGACTGAAGACCAAGCCAATCTCGAAACTCAAAGGAAAACTTATTGCAACTACGAACGTGAACAGATGCTTTCTCATTAGACTATTTTAACCGATTGTTTATGTCGACCCTACGCTACGATTCTTCTTCTCTTATGAAATTTCGAGTTAGATGAACACTGCTCTGCTGCATGACGGAGTGATCTTTCCCTCTTATGAAAGCCGGTAGGGAGTTCGGATCTATGTTCAAAGGAGGGGGTCTATTAGCAGAGCGTCAATAATCGGGTTCTTGCCTTGCATTGGTTTTCATTTCGCACTATCCGGTCACTGGTTTGAAGTTAGTGCTCCGTGAGTGTATAGCGAACCTAATGTTCTTATTTACTTGTTGGACAGGTTTGAGTGTGGATGGCAAGTGAGTGCCGGCTTTTCAAAGAGATATTTGGATCCATCCTTGTCAACAGGAGAAGGGAATAGGCCTTGAGGGTAATGTCGGAGCCTCTGCCTAGCCCACACCAAGGCTACTAATAATGGGATAAGACCTTACTACTATATAGGATATGTTACCCTCTCTCCAGTGAGTGCAGTGAAGGACTCTCGCCTCACCCGCCCGTTTGACTTATGGCATCATCGACTTGCTTTTCAATCAAAGCGATTTCATAACCATAAAGAAAGACCTCTCTTTCGGGACATACTTGAGAGGCATTTTTGATTCCTCTTCAATGATCTGGAATTTCTGCGAGGAGCTCTGTTCGAGAGGAAGCACTGGCTCTTATCGAAATTGACCTTTTGGCCATTACAACATTACAATCAGCTTCTTACTTCTTTCCAGAAAGATTTTCTGCTTCTTAAGATTCCGTTTATGGCTATTATATAATATTAGAACATCGTTATCAAAGAGAAAGTAGGAGAGTGCTGGGCACGATCTCGAAGCATGGTAAGATGTTATCATTTTCAATGATACCATTAGCACTTCTTCAGCAAAAATCAACAGGCTAGGTTTGGGACCCTTGTCGCAGCCCTCGAGAAGCTGGAAAGTACCCATGTGGCACACCATCCACAAGCACTCCAAAGTCTTCATTACATAAAAA